ACTTCCATTTCAATACTGTTTCCTAGATGAAAATAGTAGGATTTATAATCCCGATCCATGCAGTAACATCATTTGGAATTCATTCCATTTGAATTGGTGTTTTCTCCACCACGATTCTTGTGAAGAGGCATGGACAATAATTAGCCTCGGACAATTCCTTTGTGAAAATGCATGTTTATTGAAATATGGATCACGCATAAAAAAATCTGGTCAAATTTTCATTGTTCATGTTGACTCTTTAGTTATAAGATCATCTAAGCCCTATTTGGTCACTCCAGGAGCAACTGTCCATGGCCATTATGGAGAAATCTTTTCTGAAGGAGACACATTAATTACATTTATATATGAAAAATCGAGATCTGGTGACATAACGCAAGGTCTTCCAAAAGTGGAACAAATCTTAGAAGTTCGTTCAATTGATTCAATATCGATGAACCTCGAAAGAAGAGTTGAAGGTTGGGACGAACGTATCCGAAGGATTCTTGGGATCCCTTGGGGATTCTTGATTGGAGCTGAACTAACCATAGCCCAAAGTCGTATCTCTTTGGTTAATAAGATCCAAAAGGTTTATCGATCCCAAGGGGTACAGATTCATAATAGACATATAGAGATTATTGTACGTCAAGTAACATCAAGAGTTTTGGTTTCAGAAGATGGAATGTCTAATGTTTTTTTACCTGGGGAATTTATTGGATTGTTGCGAGCAGAGCGAGCAGGGCGCGTTTTGGACGAAGCGATCTGTTATCGGGCAATCTTATTGGGAATAACGAAGTCATCTCTGAATACTCAAAGTTTCATATCCGAAGCGAGTTTTCAAGAAACTGCTCGAGTTTTAGCAAAAGCTGCTCTACGAGGTCGTATTGATTGGTTGAAAGGCCTGAAAGAGAACGTTGTTCTGGGGGGAATTATACCGGTTGGTACCGGATTCAACAAATTAGTACATCGTTCAAAGCAAGACAAAAACATTCATTTGAAAATTAAAAGGAAGGATCTATTCGAGTTGGAAATGAGAGATATTTTGTTATACCATAGAGAATTATTTTGTTCTTGTGCACCAAACACTTTCCATGAGACATCAGACCAATCATTTACGTAATGTAATTTACTAATTCTTAACAAGAGGTTCATTCTTTTTACTTTAACTCTCCGGTCCAATTAATGAAATTCATGGTTTGGGTCGTAGATCAATGGTCAATCCTGGTAGAAGGTTCCGTCGGAACAATTATTTATTTCATAGGGTACTGAATCTCTTTGAAAAAAAAAAAAAAAGAAAAAGAGAAAGTGTGGGAAAATGGGAAGACGATATTGGAACATCAATTTGGAAGAAATGATGGAAGCAGGAGTTCATTTTGGTCATGGTACTAATAAATGGAATCCTAGAATGGCTCCTTACATCTCTGCAAAGCGTAAGGGTATTCATATTACAAATCTTACTATAACTGCTCGTTTTTTATCAGAAGCTTGCGATTTAGTTTTTGATGCAGCAAGTAGGGGAAAAAAATTCTTAATCGTTGGCACCAAAAAGAAAGCAGCGGATTTAGTAGCATCAGCAGCAATAAGGGCTCGATGTCATTATGTTAATAAAAAATGGCTTGGTGGTATGTTAACGAATTGGTATACTACAGAAACAAGACTTCAGAAGTTCAGGGACTTAAGAACAGAACAAAAGATGGGGAAATTCAATCGTCTCCCCAAAGGAGATGCAGCAATGTTGAAGAGAAAGTTATCTACCTTGCAAGCATATCTGGGTGGGATCAAATATATGACGGGATTGCCCGATATTGTAATTATCGTTGATCAGCAAGAAGAATATACGGTTCTTCGAGAATGTTCCATTTTGGGTATTCCGACGATTTGTTTAATTGATACAAATTGTGACCCAGATCTTGCAGATATTTCTATTCCGGCCAACGATGATGCTATAGCTTCGATTCGATTGATTCTTACCAAATTAGTATCTGCAATTTGTGAGGGCCGTTCCAGTTATATAAAAAATGGTTGATTATCTTATCATTACTCTTATCATTAAGAAGAATAAAGAAGAAGATTAGTTTGTTTTTGGTGAACTCTCTTTGATTGTTACTATTTTGGTTTGCATCTTTTGGAGTTTGAACTATGTTTTGACTATCAAATAATATTGAAAATAGATGAATTGAGAAATAAATGGTTGAATCAAAATAATTACTTTTTTGAAGTTCGATTTCTGTTAGAGGACAATATGAATGTTATACCATGTTCCATTAAAACACTCAAAGGGTTATATGATATATCAGGTGTAGAAGTAGGCCAACATTTATATTGGCAAATAGGAGGTTTACAAATTCATGCCCAAGTACTTATCACTTCTTGGGTTGTAATTGCTATCTTATTAGGTTCAGTCATCATAGCTGTTCGGAATCCACAAACCATTCCGACCGACGGTCAGAATTTCTTCGAATATGTCCTTGAATTTATTCAAGACTTGAGCAAAACTCAGATTGGAGAGGAGTATGGTCCTTGGGTTCCTTTTATAGGAACGATGTTCCTATTTATTTTTGTTTCTAACTGGTCAGGCGCTCTTTTACCTTGGAAAATCATAAAGTTACCTCATGGAGAGTTAGCTGCGCCCACGAATGATATAAATACTACTGTTGCTTTAGCTTTACCCACGTCAGTGGCATATTTCTATGCGGGTCTTAGTAAAAAAGGATTGGGATATTTCGGGAAATACATTCAACCAACTCCAATACTTTTACCAATTAATATTCTAGAAGATTTCACCAAACCTTTATCTCTTAGTTTTCGACTTTTTGGGAATATATTGGCTGATGAATTAGTGGTTGTTGTTCTTGTTTCTTTAGTGCCTTCAGTAGTTCCTATACCTGTCATGTTTCTTGGATTATTTACAAGCGGTATTCAAGCTCTTATTTTTGCAACTTTGGCTGCGGCTTATATAGGTGAATCCATGGAGGGTCATCATTGACTAACTTTTGAAATAGTCTAGTCTTTTTTGAAGCTTATCCCAAATAAAGCAATGCGGGGGGTTCCATATAATCCACTGAGTTGTAGAATAAAATGCAAAAAGCTACATATATGTAATGCTTATGAGTATCAATCTTTGTGTATGTTTTGAATAATGGTTCCAGAATACAATTTAATAGAATAAAAAGTGCAGGTGATTTACGTTATGGAAGAATAAAAGTATATGCTATTTACTAGTTAGATAGTAACGACCCCTATCTCTTCTTTTCTAGTCCACTGCATTTATATGGATTCCCATATTAGTCCTTTTTCTATTTTGTCTGTGATTGTGAATTGAATGAAAGAGAAAGAATAGAATAGTTTATAAACAAGGAAATGCAATTACTAAAACTATATACATATCTATTTACATAAGGTCATAAGGTAGAAAGGAAAAATGATATCTCGAAGTAGTTCTGACAATTCAGTAATATTCTGAATTCCATTTGGAGCTTTTAGTTACTTCGACCTGAGAAGTAGAAAAAGAAGTAGATTAAGTACTAATTCATTGGTTGGTTGTATCATTAATCATTTCTTTTTTTGGTGCGAGGAACTTACCATGAATCCACTTATTTCTGCTGCTTCCGTTATTGCTGCTGGATTGGCTGTAGGGCTTGCTTCTATCGGACCTGGGGTTGGTCAAGGAACTGCTGCGGGCCAAGCCGTAGAAGGTATTGCGAGACAACCAGAAGCAGAGGGTAAAATACGAGGTACTTTATTGCTGAGTCTGGCTTTTATGGAAGCTTTAACTATTTATGGACTGGTCGTGGCATTAGCTCTTTTATTTGCAAATCCTTTTGTTTAATGTTTAAGTAGAATAAAAATGTAAAAAAAAAAAAAAGAAGAAGAATAAAAACATAACCATAACTAATAAATTTGAGAATTATCAAATTCCATTAAGATTAAGAATAATAAGCGGAGTGATACAAAAAGAACTCTGTTCTTTTTTAGTCCTATCTATAAAGGGAGAGCATATGAAAAATATAACCGATTCTTTTGTTTCCGTGGGGCACTGGCCATCCGCTGGGAGTTTCGAGTTTAATACCGATATTTTAGCAACAAATCCAATAAATCTAAGCGTAGTGCTGGGTGTATTGATTTTTTTTGGAAAGGGAGTGTGTGCGAGTTGTGTATTTCAAGAATAGGTTGGATTTCACCGGCTGCACTTTCTTTATATTATTTTTTATAGCATAAATAGGAACAAAGGGTGCACAATCTCGACGAATTACTTCGGAATTGGATTTCATTCAGAAATCATATGTAAGAACCATAGCATTTCGTAACTAATTGGTAAATGAACTTTGATTCTCTTCTCTATCAACCAATAATGTTGAGGTCTTTTACATGGTTAAAGATAAAGTGTTTGAAGTCCAGGCACAGCATAACATGGTACTCTTTCTACCGCTACGTTAGTACCAAAAAGGTTTAAAAATGATAAAAAGAAAAAAGGAAGAATTGGTAATTTATCCGATGTAGAACACTCATATGGATAAAATTCTTTGAACCATTAACTGGGAAGATGGATCCCCCCTTTTTGTCCACTGCCGAATCGACGACCTATGTATTGTATTTGTATAAAAAAGATAATTTTTTGGATGAAAAAAATATAAATATCATTCTAATAATAATGAGAATGAAGTTCATAATTCTATTCTATTAGAATCTTGATCTAATTTATCATAGCATATAAAGAAGAAAGAATTCTATTCTTTATTCTTTAGAATCTTTTTTTTTTATTTTTGTTTTTGGAAATAAGCTGTAAATAAAGAAACAACTTTGCTGACAATTTTTTATTTTTTGTCTGGTCTAAAGAGTCCTCCTAGAGATTCTGATGTTAGATCAGTTTCGATATCTTTGAATACGAACGAACAGAAAAGAGAGGATAGGCTCAAAAATATGGGAATGCCCATCAATCAAAGAAAAGAAACAATTGAGCGTGAGAGCCAAATGAATCGAAAGATTCATGTTTGGTTCGGGAAGAGATATGATAGTTGTGAAAT